GAGAATCTAAAGATCTTCATTTTTATTTTGAATTCCATTCTATTCGAATAAAGTAATATATTCTATAAATCATACTCTTTTGATCAAAGAGATATTTCACTGCTCCTTTTCTTTGTATTTTGAATCTGTATGATAGAAACCTTTTTCCAACAAAATTAGGGCGAATTTCAATCAACGGACTCTTAGCAGGCTTAGAGACGGATACGAAGGACGACCGGACCCTTTTTTTCTATTATTCTTTTTTCTTGAGATGTTTCTCTCTTTACTGTTCCATTACCGTTTACTGTTCAAAGAAGAATTTTTTTTGTTAAGCGTATATGGACTTTCTATAAAAAATGGTTAAAGGTGGTTATAGGCTTGATGATTATCGAACAAGATATTATAGATAAGAGTAAAGTGAGTGACATATTGCACATTTAACGCGCCTTTAGCTAAATCTAATTATCTTATAGAAATTCTATTTATGCTTTATCGAATCTCATTTCATAGCATGGTTGAGGTGGTTAAAAATCGATGAGGCTTACTCTTCCTTTTCAAAACCCGAGAAGTGCTCGCGAAACTATTCAATCAATTTAAAGTTTGCTAATTATTTTATTACTATACACCCCTAATCGGTTTTACTTCATTGCTGGAATTCCTTTCTTTTGATAGATACCTGGATTCCTAGTTAAAATAATATAAAAATAGAATAATTAAAACCCTAAGACATAAGAATAAAATGATTCTTTCAGATTGATCAAAGCAAAAAACTATATTAATATTAAATAAATAAACTGGGATGATATAGCAATTCCATACATGGAATTGCTATCCACATAAGCATACACGAAGATAATATATTTAATCTATAATTATACTAATATGTAGATCGTATGGTAGAAAGATTCATCTATTTCTTTCTACTATACGATTTCTATACTGGATACTGGGAATTGTAGTCGTCTTATTTCAGTTAAAGTTTAAGACGCGAAATGCGTTTTCAGTTTATTTTCGTGAATTCTTGAATTAAACTAAGTTTACTCAGTTTAAGTCAAATTAATTATTTTGACTGACTGTTTTTACATAAATGATAAGTAAAAAGGCGGTAGGAATTAAAATGAATAGTGCAGTAGCAATAAATGCAAGAATATTGACTTCCATAATATAAATAAAAAATCAAATTTAACAATAACCCGGGATTTAATCCCATAGAGATGACAAGCCCCTCTCCTTTCAATTCAATGGATGAATTACCTCTCGATGGTTTTGAATCGAATCAATATCATGAATAACAATATCTGAATTCTGAAATGAATTCGTCGTCAAAAATGGAATAGTATAACATAGGAAGTTCGTTTAATCATACCGAATCCCAACTTAGATTCCTGATCTAAAAAAAAGCCCTTTTTTTTTTGTATTACCTTGCATCTCCCATGTATAATTATCCGATGAAGTATCATATGATCACCCTTCCCCATTATTAACACAGTTTCAACCTCAACTAAGAAAAAAACCACTCCAAAAAAATAGAGGATTCTATTCCATATCCATGAATCTGGAACAATCGATAAAATATATCTCGTCTTCTTGAAATGCTTACTACAGTGCTAGCACTAATCGGACTAACCCACTAACATATTCTTTTCTTGGACGAGAAGTAAAGAAAAATAGAGTTTTGAAAGAATTGATTAATGTATATTGATTAATGTATTTAGTCGATCCGACGGGACTGACGGGGCTCGAACCCGCAGCTTCCGCCTTGACAGGGCGGTGCTCTGACCAATTGAACTACAATCCCCAGGAAATAAATAGGCGGTCTACCAGAAATTTGGATTCTTTTTTATCTCCGTATCGAGTATTTTGTTTTGTAAGGAGGGGGGTTATACCCCCTCATGGTAGATTGGCGAATTTTTGGGCCGAGCTGGATTTGAACCAGCGTAGACATATTGCCAACGAATTTACAGTCCGTCCCCATTAACCGCTCGGGCATCGACCCACAAAGAATCACTTTTAGGCTTATTGGTAATCCATGATCAACTTCCTTTCGTAGTATACCCTACCCCCAGGGGAAGTCGAATCCCCGCTGCCTCCTTGAAAGAGAGATGTCCTGAACCACTAGACGATGGGGGCTACTTGCATAACCGCTATCATACTATGATTATAATATAAATATTTTATATATTGTCAATATAATGGAATGTTATGATTAAATAATAATAGAATGCTATGATTAAATAGCAAGGGATTTTTCACCTTTCCTACCTAATTGTAGAGAATCTTTTGGTTTGTGATTCATATTCATGAATTATTCATTAGAATTAGTATTCTTCACTCTATTCTATATATAAAGATATATCATTTCGTCTAATAGAAATAGAAAAAAACCAAAAGACGGGATATTCTTATTTCATCATTGAATTTTATCCCAGATTTGCTAGGTAAATCTATTTTATTATTAATTTTATTCAAGATTTTCTTATTCAAGACTCTTATTCAAGAATAAGACATTAGCAACCAAGAG